TTGTAATGGGTTGTGCTAAAGATTCAAAATTTTCATCTTTTTTTGTTTCTAAAGATTTTTTTTATTTTTCTAAAGAAGATCAAAATTAATCTAAATCCAATGGATTTAGATTTGATTCTTTAGTAAATCCATTGCGAAATGGTTTTCTATTTCTAAAATACCCAATATATGTTTTACATCGTCTATGTGAAAATCTTCAATTTGCATAAGATCTTCGTGACTCTTATTCAAAAGGTCTGATAATGTATGTATATTAGACCTTTTGAGGCAATTATAGATCTTAGGAGTCAATTCGGATTGGTCAATAAAAATGTATTTCAATGGTATTTCTTTTTTATTTTTTCTTAATTTAGTCAATCTATCATGAAAAGTAAAAAGGGGTAAAGTAAAAGTAACGTTGTGTTGAGTTTTTTCTAAATGTAAGTTTTCTTCGTCTGCATGGAGAAAAGGAATAAATAAATCAATCAAATTCCGGGAAGCCTCATGCAGTGCTTCTTTAGGAGTTAAACTTCCGTTTGTCCATATTTCGAGAAAAAGTATCTCTTGCTTTTCATTCCCATTTCCATAAGAATGAACGCTATGATTTGCATTTCGAACTGGCATGAATACAGCATCTAGAGGAAAACTTCCGTCTTGAAAGGTTTTTGTCGGTTTTATACGATAGCCACGATTCCTCTCGATTTGTAATTGAATACACAAATCAATTGGTTCTGTTAGGCTAGCGATATGCTGTGTATTATCAATGATTTCCACAAAAGGCGGTACGATGATGTCTTGAGCAGTTACATATCCAGGACCCTTGACACAAATAGACGCGTCACAAGTTCCATACAAATTGCTTCTCAATACAATTTCTTTCAAATTCATTAAAATTTCATGTATTGATTCGTGAATACCTGCTATAGTAGAAAACTCGTGTGATATTTTCTCAGATTTTGCACGTGTGATACCGGTTCCTTCTATTTCTCCAAGCAAAGCTCTTCGAATCGCAATGCCTATTGTATCCGCTTGTCCTTTCATAAGTGGAGACAGAATAAAGCGTCCGTAATAAAGACGCTTATTGTCCTTTCTTGATTCAACACATTTCCACTGCAGTGTCCGAGTAGATATTGTTACTTTCTCTCGAACCATAATAATATTGTTATTGTGAATTCATTGAATTATTTATTTCTCTTGAAATCTCTTCACTAGTTACTTTTTACACACGCCTTTTTTTAGGGGGTCTGCATCCATTATGTGGCATAGGGGTTACATCCCGGACGAAAGTTAATAGTATACCACTTCTGCGAATAGCTCTTAATGCCGCATCTCGTCCAAGACCAGGTCCTTTTATCATGACTTCTGCTCGTTGCAGTCCTTGATCCACTACTGTCCGAATCGCATTTCCTGCTGTGGTTTGAGCAGCAAAAGGTGTTCCTCTTCTTGTGCCTTTGAATCCACAAGTGCCAGCGGAGGACCAAGAAATTACTCGTCCCCGTACATCTGTAATGGTCACAATAGTATTGTTGAAACTTGCTTGAACATGAATAACTCCTTTTGGTATTTTACGTCCATTCTTACGTGAACCAATGCGTCCAGTTCTGCGTGAACCAATTCGTGTTAAAGGTTTTGCCATATTTTATCATCTCATAAATATAAGTCAGCGGTCTATGGATATATCCATTTTATGTCAAAATGGATCCTTTCTTTTTTTTTCCATCGGATCCTTTAGAGTGTTCTCGTTTAGAAAGATTATCCTTGTCTTTGTTTATGTCTTGGGTTGAAGCAAATTACTATAATTCGTCCCCGTCTACGTATCAGTCGACATTTTTCACAAAGTTTACGAACAGAAGCTCTTATTTTCATATTTGTCATCCCTTAATTTTTGAATATACATACTTTTTTTTGAAGAAACTAAGTTTCTTTAAATTTTGAAATCTTAAATTCTATTCCTACGAAAGGCGAAAGGGCTTTTAAAGTTGAAAGAAAAAATTGCCTAATCATTGAAAGTTTTTTATGGAGTCTATAAATTAGACGTGCTCGGATCAAATTATAAGTACTTTGATACTATCTCGTGGTAGTATACATTGGTAGTATACGTAAAAAAAATTATCTTGGCGAAAAGATAACTTAAAACCAGATCTTGATTATCTAAACGAACTTGGAACATATTATTGAAATTGAAAAAGTGATTCAGTAATTAAACTTTCCAAAATTCATTTTTGTTATTTCATTCCATCGCAAATCCTCTTGAAGTATTAACTAATGTAAGAGGAATCGAGAGGAATGGTATTAGAAACCTCTTCTTTAACTCTCTTTTGTTTTTTAACAAATAAATAAGAAGTCTGGATCGAATTCGGATATTAAAAAGATTACCAGATATAACACAAGATTTCTCCACCAATTCTTTCGAGTCGAGCTTCCCGGTCTGTCATTATACCGCGAGAAGTAGAAAGAATTACAATGCCCATCCCACCCAAAATTCTAGGAATTTTTTGATAGTTAGAATAGATTCGTAAACCTGGCCGGCTGATCCTTTTTAAATTTAGACTAGTTCTATATGGTCCTTTCTTCTTCCTTCTATGGCGTAGGATTAAAACCAAAAATTTTTTGTTTCCTTGCTGATGTTTCCTTACATTTTCAATAAAACCCTCTCGTAAGAGTATTTTAATAATGTTTTCGGTGATGTTAGTAGCTGCTATTCGAACGGTTCCTTTTCTATTCATGTCAGCATTTCGTATAGAGGTTATTATCTCAGAAATAGGATCCCTACCCATGATAAACTAAAATTATTATTTTTCGCTAGTTTTGATATAATCAACATACTTTTGGTTTTTGTTAATTAATTATTTTATTTAATCTCTCAATTTTCCTTTTATTATTATTTAATTAAAGGTATATGCGTGAAACACAATTTACTAATTAATTTGATTTGATTAATTCTATTTCGTTTTTATTCACCTAATTAAAATACTATAACTATATCATGGTCTCCTCTTAATCTGATCTGAAATGTTCTATCTTATCTCGTCTAATTTTTTATCTTATAAGACCTCAGGTGCTAATGAAACAATTTTAGTAAAATTTAACTGTCTCAATTCCCGGGCAATTGCACCAAAAATTCGAGTTCCTTTTGGATTTCCCTCTTGATCAATGACAACTGCAGCATTGTCATCGTATCTTATTATTATACCGTTATTACGTTTAAGTTCTTTACAAGTACGTACAATTACAGCTCTGATTACTTCTGATCTTTCTAGAGGTGAATTTGGTGCTGCTTCCTTGATCACAGCAACAATAACGTCACCGATATGAGCATATCGGCGATTACTAGTCCCTATGATTCGAATACACATCAATTCTCGGGCTCCGCTGTTATCTGCTACATTCAAATGAGTCTGAGATTGGATCATATCATTTTTTTTTTATTTGTTATTTAAATGCAAAGGAAAAAAAAGATATATTGTTTGTCCAAAACAAAAAAAGAAACTTCCACTTTTTTTAGTATACAAAAGGTCTTTTTCCTTTGGTTCTATATTCCTATTTTGAAATAAGGAATTGAGTTCGTATAGGCATTTTTGATGCTGCTATTGAAATAGACTTTCTTGCGATATTTTCTGCTACTCCGCCCATTTCATAAAGTATTCTACCCGGTTTAACGACAGCTACCCAATATTCGGGAGATCCTTTCCCCGAACCCATCCGTGTTTCCGTAGGTCTTAAAGTAACGGGTTTGTCGGGAAATATACGTACCCATATTTTTCCACCGCGGCGTGCATTTCGTGTCATTGCCCGTCGTCCGGCTTCTATTTGTCTAGATGTAATCCAAGCGGATTCAAGTGCTTGAAGAGCATATCTTCCAAAACAAATACGATTTCCTCGAAAAGCTATTCCTTTCATTCTTCCTCTATGTTGTTTACGGAATCGGGTTCTTTTGGGGTTATAGTTGATGGTTCTTTCTAAATTCCATCTCTACTACAGAACCGGACATGAGAATTTCTTCTCATCCAGCTCCTCGCGAATGAAATGATTAAAAAAAAATATCCATGTCTTTTACGAATAAAATAATATATTAAATCATCGTATTCTTTGAGATTTCACTTAATTTAGTTAAATCTATTTATTTTAATTTATTTCTTACTTATTCGATCTATTTATTAGTATTAGAATCTTAGATTATTAGAATAGGATATTAGGTAGAATAGAATATTAGTAGAATAGAAATTTGTATCTAATATATAGAAATTAGAATCTATATTCTATTTTAGAGTTCTACTAGTTCTAGATCTAATAGTTATAGATAGAAATAGAAAAAATTATTCTAGTTATACACATTAATTAGAGAGAATTTTTTCTATTTTCTTTTTTTATTTTCAATATATAGTGTTTTTGTTATTTGTTATAAGGTTGTAACAAATTTTTTTATATATTCGAATTAGGATATCAGATTGATCCAATTTAGCAATCAAAAAGAATAGAAAAAAAATCTTCGCGGGCGAATATTTCCTCTTGCATATTTAGTCTTTCAATAGTTATTTTATTTGTAGAGGTAACCCATGATCTCTCCTAATAAAATAAATCGATTGTCTTCTGGTTCATTTCGCTATCCTCCCAATAAATCATTAAGATTTGTTTTCAGTAACATCTTATGTATTTACAGGTTCCATCGTTCCCATCACTTCTCGATTAATGTTTAGGTCTTATTTTTCCAATGGAGCCTCTAATAAAATAATAAAATAAAATTTGTTCTTGAGTCAATCTTCTCAGTCTGGAGTGACTCAAGGCTCTTGATTTTTTGTTTTCTCAACGGATTAGTTTAATTTTAAATCAATTGGTATGGATGCTTTACTACATTAGCTTTTATGTGATGACTCATAGACCTTACATATTGGAATTCTATATCATTGATATTCTTTTTCTTTCTTTCACCCTTCCACTTATCCGCATAATTTTCTATTTTGATTTCGAAAGCATAATCAGATTGGTTTTCTTTTGTTTGTGCAAAAAGGATTTTAATTGCT